TTTTATAGCACCAGGCATGTGGGCCTATACTCCAATAGGATAAAGACACTTACCAAGTGAAAGAACTGCGATTGACCGAAGAACCCATTACTTACTAGGTTCTCACTTACTGAAAGCAATTAAACTAGTGATTGGAAAGCGGGAAAGGAAAGAATACACAATTAAGAAAGAACAAACTAAGTCCTTCAATGTGAGAGAAGAAGGTATAGCGTGAAAGTCTGATCCAGGGCAGAGACCAATCCTTCATTTCATCTATCTTTTAAGGAAGAATTACTTTATCAATAAGCTACCGGGCCCAATGAGCCCTTCACCTTCTTCAGTGCCCCGGGAGGGTCCTTTTTCCTCTCAGACCAGAGCCAGATTGAATATTAGGATCTCTCTTTCGCTTTGGCTTGTCACAAAAGATACTCATCTCTTCCTTCTTATTTCAGTGAATAGGAAAAGCTTTCTCATGACGGTTCTATTCCTGTTTTTGTTTATCATAGAAAGTATGATGAATAGAGCAGTAGCTTGTCAATTCCATGTGTCACTCCGGTCGACGAGTTAACTAGTTATTAGAGAGCAAGGAAAGCAGTCAAAGGATAGAAACCGCAGAAAAAGAATCTATAAAAGCAGAATTTGTTTTTAAATAAACGCGCCAGGTTTTGGTTCAGTTCCAGTTGTCATGGATAAACATAGATTTCTTCTTTTCAGGAGTTGTGCTGGTTTTGGAAAGCGAGCTTACCTTGTTTGTCAAGGATTGCTTGGCCAGTGAAATTCTCCGGCTGGTCGAGACCTGTACCTTGGTCAGAGTGATACCAGTGCCGTGCTAGCTAGTACATATTGGTCCCAGACCACAAAACCCGGCATGGTAACAAGGCATTTCCATTTTTCACGTCGAAATAAACCACTGAGAACCTGGGCTGACCAAGAAAAAGAAATGGTAACAGGCCTCAACACTAAAGGAGGACCAGTCAATACATGACTAAGCCCCAGTGACGAGTTCACCACCAAGCGGTAATTTATAAAACAATAGAGCGATAGATGAGCACACGTCAAAGAAGAATGAAGGGGGACATACATACCTAAATAAAAAAAGGAAGTTCCAATGGAACAAAGAGAAGAGAAGATGTCAACGCGGTGCTAGGTTTGCGCCGGCCACGATTATTTAAAAGTATATTGGAAAGAAGAGTGACTAGGCGCCTTATTGTACTTCACTTACTAGTGAACCGGAAAGATCTATCTCATTCATGGAAGAAAATCCGAAACGAAGCACCGGTTTGCTTTCTTTCATTAAGAACCAACCGCTTCGTTGGGTTAGTAGACGACAAAAGGTTAAGCTGCTGCCACCTTCCTCCATCAGATGTATCCAAAGATCTCTTAGGTAAGTGAAAATTTTAATACAAAGTAAAAGAAGCCGTCTTCTTAGCGCCTAAGAGCTTCGAGCACATGGGATTTTCGTTCAGGGCAGCATTGAATCCGCCAGCATGATTTCCTAAGAAATTACACTGTGAAGAACATCTTAAATTCTCCACAAGTTTCCCACTACTTTTCTTGCTTTTCTTTACTTACAAAGCTTAGCATATTCAGTTATTCTTATTAAACCTTCCAGGATATGTGTTATTTTCTTTCTTTTTATTCATCTGGTTTAGTCGCCTTGGCGCAGAACGTTTACACCACTTGAACATACCATCCTTTCATGCACGCCTTTTTGTGCTGAATTCAAAAGGAGCTTGCCCAATGCCTTACTTGATGACTCAGGCCCTGACCTTCCCTATTTTAGGTTTTCGCGACTAACGACTAGCCCTAAGCTGATTTATTAACGGAATCATATTCTCTAACTGTTTCGTGAGACTGTGCAACCATTCCTATTGTACATCAACAACTCCATTAACAACTCCAGTAAGAACGTAATCAACAACTCATGCTAGTTTCCTTACCTACTCTACTTAGTAAGCAAGAAATGCCCTAGTCCCCCTAGCCTAGTCTCTAGCTTCTATCTCATCTTCATCATCTTCTGAGTAGCAACGAGAAATAGGTGCCAGGCTGATCAAAGCTTGGTCTTTCCCTCCGCTTCCTCAGAGCTTTTATCGAGGGCCTCGAGTTAGTCACTAATGCTGCTAAGGGACGACCTATGGCATCTTCCTAACAAAATCCCAGCTGATTTTAGTTCGTTCATTAGGGTATAGTTTTTCTCTACGTCCGATGTTGTGGCAAGTAAGTAGTTGTTGGCTTCGTCTTTAACGAGTACCGAATCGTTAGCAGCGTAAGTTCTATCTTGTTTTCCCTTTACGTTCCTCCTTCTCTTCATCCTTTCTCGGCAAATCCAACAATGAGTGCAGTAACCAGTTAAAGCTTGGTCCTATGCAAGTAAAGAGTTGTAAACTCTAGCCTAGCCCTGTTTCCCGAGCTTCCGTTTAGCCTAGTCAGCAAATTCTCAGCTTGCATTCTATTTGTTTGCCTTGTCACACTATTGACACCGCTGCAACACCGCCTTTGCACCATTCCGCTTTGCAGTAGATCTAGTGAATATCTTCTATTATGCGCACCACCGAATTGGAAAGCAGTGGTCTCTGTCCGCAATCCATTTTACTAATGGCTTTCCCTTTCTGAGTACTGGTACAATACCAGTTACCACACTGCTCTCAAATGAACGTACTTTGAAGCTCTATACGGGTACCAACCCCCTCATCACATTACGACGTGGAGTTGGTGAACGTGACGAGTCGCGAACAAGTGTTGGGGAAACGTTAGGAACCGTAGCTCAAAGAAGTATCCACTTTGCCTCGATGAGATGTTGCTTCAGTCATTGATAGAAAGGAATAACCTAGCCTAGCATTGCCTATGATTCCCACCAATGTGATTACGTATATATATTCTATGCCCGCCTAATGGTCGATGCTTGCAACAGGCGCGTAGCGAGGTATTACCAGTCGATCAATGGCCCGTCAACCCCTTCAAATGTCAGTGTTCTAATATACTCTAGATGGTATAAAAAAAGCCCATACTTTTGATTTAGAACAGCAGGGCTCTAGCTCTTTCTATATTATGTTATTTCGATCTGTAAGTCTGAACCTATCCAGTTGAGCACGATCTAGGCTACAAAGGAACTTCCGGTGGCCAACGCGGCAACGATATCCAAAAACGAGATGTGCTTCGCTAGTCCCCCCAGGCCTGAACATTTAACGTCAATTTGCAAGATGCAATTTTCTGTTTCCATTTTCAGAACCATGCCATAATTTGAAGGATTTTCGTAATCTCACCAATCACGGAAGACGGGATCTTCAACACTGACATGGCAGAAATCGGGATTTACGTCAGGGTGGCATTTAATCAAACCCATCTGCCTGCATAGGAAAGCAGTTTCGATTGCCAACCCGCAAGCAAGTATGGATTCCATCTTTTGAAAACAAGGGAGCCTGCTTCTTTAGGGGCTAGCCAATGAGGAAGACAAATGAGTTGACAATTAAAAAATAGAATTTCTATGATCAACTACAACTACTCAATCTAGGGCGCCAAGCATTCAAATGAAACCAAGAGAATCTCAAGTTCATTGCCTTAGCGGCCTGCGCCAGAATTCTTTTTTCTTCTTTCTCTTCGTTCATCGTAAGTGCGGACGCTGCCGCTTCTCGTAATTTCACTACCGTGGTCCCACTTGCAGTGACACGAGCTAGGCACTCCGCCCATGTCCGTCGCAGCGCCCCAAATCAAAAAGAATTGACGAGTGAGAAAAAACACCAAGAATTTACAAGCGTCAGAAAAGAGTGAAGAGGTAGTTAATTATGTGATATTTTGTACGTTTTTGAAAACGAGAACTTACGTGGATCCAGTCTTTCCTCAAAGATGCAGAATAAAAACTCGATAAAGATGAAGTGGGTGAATGAGGTCGCCTATTGGATCGAGGATACTTTGGACAAGTTCTTGGTTGATAGGCAGGCAAGATCGCAACATACTAAAAAGAATAGGCAAGAAGCTCATGGATCCAATTACTACCCAAAAACTAGGCTACTCACTTTGTAGGACAACCTCTGTCGGTCTCAACGTTTCCGCTATCTTATCCGCTTCTCTTCTTGGCATCTATTTTCTATCTGTGTCAAAGAGCAACGATTCGAAAGCACTAGGGCGGGCGGCGAAGAACATGGAATCGTGCACAGTAGCAGCCATACTAGCCCCAACTAGCCCGACGGTCCCGAAGACGGAAGGGTAATTGCCTTCCTTAGAAGAGGTAGGAGTTTCAGCGCAGGATTTCAATTCATCATGGCAACAGATCAAAGGCCGGTAATGCAGAATTTATATTTAAATATAGAAACTGCGGTTCGAATGTTAGAACTAATGAAAAAGGCCATACAAACATTTGGACGTTCCAAATACTGCAACTCTCACACGCGGCTTCGTGGAAGAAACTCACTCAGAAGATAATGATCCACTGAAAGTTGAGACATCAGTAAATGAAAAAACTTCCCAATTCATAAATGTTGCTCTGGATGGCAAAGAGGATCCGACCAACCCTGACACATGAATGCTAATTCCTTGCATCTTTCTATACAAGACTCTTTGGTTTTTTTACAGTATTTGCCTCTGGTTTTCAATCAATAAATGCAGTGGGTGGAAAAGTCCGCTAAGGGGGGGTGGCGCCTTAGCTGGGGTCAGCTAGTACCTTAACTAGCCAGGAAGTTTTTTGATCCTCGATGTAATTCAATATGATTGGTTTTTCCCTTTCTTTTTATACTTATTGGTTTGATCTTTGGTTAGCCAACCTTCTTTCTCCTCTTCAGACTAAGAATTCTGGGATTCATTGACTTCTGAAACTGAGTATGGAGGTTGATGGATTTTTTCCCATAATGTTTTCACTAGTAAACCAACTGACTCACCGCTTTCAGACATTGAAAATGAACAATTCATGGGTGTGGTATCGATCCACTTTTGTTTTTCATCAACTACACTCTTCCTTTTTGTTGCTTCTGGTAAAGCCAATCTGAATGATGATGTTCTTTCCTCAATAGTCATGGTTTTCTTGTCTACTCGGAATTTGTTGGTCACTTCTACTGACTGACTAAGGCTTAAATCTGCATATTGCGCCCTATACCACTCACATGGCTTTTCACTGCACCTTTCTGTACTTTTCTTTTTTTATTTTCATCGATAAGCAAATAAGAGCTTTTAGGCGCTAGGTTTTCAAATTCCTTCAATGGGAATGAGTGGTCTTTGCTCCTCTTTGGTGGGAGGGATGGGATGTAGGTTCTTGAAAAATCTCAGTGGTTGTTTCCACCAGAGTTTCAACTGGTGGTGTCATTAGTGTAGAACAAGAAAGATCTAAAAGGTCACACTTGCACAACATAAGAGTCAGCTCATTAAAAAGGCTACCTTGCTCATCAGGTAGGCAGGCTCATCTGTCCTTTTTGCAACTTTCGAGCTCCCTTCAACTCGACTTGCTTTTCTCCTCTGCTGAATTCTTTAATGCATTCATGTCTAAATGCAAAGGCCCGAGACTCTTCATCCAATAAACCCTAACACAACATCATGGATTCCCAATTTCATAACTCTCATGTAAAATTCACATTGGGGCACTTAGCCTCGCAGTATACCCTCCGCGCCCATTAGCCACTGTTATCACCAAGGGACTGGTCTGAATTTTAGTGAGGAACTTTTGGGATTTTTGCTACTGAGGAATCAATGAAGCTCAAGTTGCATCCAGAATCCAGAAGGACAGTGAAAGGATAATCTTTTATTTTGCCCACCAATTTCAAAGCAAAGCTCGCACCCCATAAAGTAAAAAGCACTACATCATCCTCAGCTTGTTTTTGTACTGGGCAAAAGGGAAATCTTACTCAATAAGTAAATCCCCTGAGGCGGGAGTTTCATTCGCACCTCCCTTCTGTTGCTATTGATCATTAACTTAGGTTTTCCCAAGCTTTCCTTTCCTTTTTTCCAAGAAGTGCACGAGCTTTGCATTGATAGATAAAGCTAAATCATCTCATCTCCGTAGAATCCCTATAGTCGATACCCTTGCTTTTTGAACAAAAGAAAAGGAATAGAAATTAAACAATCAGAATCCTTTACCAGTACAACCTATTTATTGGATTTTATTTTGGTTCTACACTACTACGAATGGTTCGTAACAAACAAGCTTAGTTGTAAACCCTATTTTCTGGAATATTTTGGAACTTGAACTGGGTTTATGCCAATGCTCACAGGCACGGAAAAATACTCGAATGCATGGATTTCCATACAATATGATATTTGTGCAAATCAATACCAGAAAGGAAACCATTTCTTTCTATACGTGATCCCTTGAGAAAAAAGTAAAATCCAATGAAACAAAAAGCAAGCAGAAGGGAAGTGGAATCCCTATATTTTCATTAGATGTCCAAATCGATAAACTTATCCGTCAAAAGAGAACGAAAACACTGATTCTTCTTTGAAGGAAGCAGATCAATAAAATGAACACATTCAAAGTGTTAGGGAGGCAGTAAGTTCAATAACTAGCTAATAGGCGCTGTCTGTAGGATAGGATTTAGGTGTTCCATGTCGTCAATTCAATAGCGGCAGATAATATCTAAATCTTTCTATTTTCACGGTGTAGGGCGGTAAATAGTAAGCATGGTGGTATAAATGGGGGTAATTCCTCGAATTTCACTGCTTATGGGCTTGCTTCTGGTTCAAGTAGTAAAGTCAAGCTAATAGGTGGTCATAGGCCTTAAAGCAAGGAAAGTTTCAATAGGCTTTTGAATAGGCTTGGATTTCACTCACTGGATCGGAGAAAAGCCTGGGCTTTCGTAAAAGCTCATAGGCACAGGCATTCACTCACCGGGTTTTGATAAGTTTGTTTGCACTTTCTGTGGCGTACCACTTTTGTCGATAGCCTTTTATGCTTGCTTCTTTCAAAAACGGAATGGGTTCATTCACAAGTAGAAAGCAAAACAAGCATCGGATGGGGGGAAAGCTACTTATTGTGGTTTTTTCCTAAACTCGTAACGTAACTAGAATAGTTAAGTCTCTTTCGGACAAGCAGAACAAGCATATGGAATTGGTTCACTGGCTTGCTTGAAGAGCTTTCTTTACTGCTTAATAAGAGAGTAAGCTATGTCTCCAGTCCTTTTCTTGGGACTGGCTAGGAAAGAACAAGATGCCCTAGCCCAAAATCAAACATGGGTTCTAGCTCCTTACACCGACTCCAAAAACATTATGGGATGTAAATTGGTATACAAGATTCAAAAGAAAGCGGATGGTTCTATTGAAGAAGAAATCAGTATCCAAATTGGAAGAGAAAATAGGTTTGAACCCCACTTAAAAAAGGGGCCGTCTACACCCCCACCTCCTTTGGGGATCCCTACTTACCCGAGCTTCCGGCTTTGGCGAATCGTGAATACATGTTAACCAGAAGAGTCCGACTTGCTAAAGACCTCCTAAGGCAGCTGCAAGAACAGAGGGAGGCTCATCTGCCCCCACAACAGGGATGGAAAGGTATCGATCGACCATGAACTTGTCGAATTTCTTTGACCACTGCCTCGGAGCCCGTACAAGCTCTTCTTCAAGAACCATATGTGACCTTCTTTTCCTCTCTTCTTGGGAGATTGAACCTTACTACACTACTTTAGCTTATCAAAGCAATACTGGAAATCCCTATTATTCATAACCCGCCTAAGCCACACTGACTTCAGTTGAAGAAAAGAAGACCTTCATAATGCTTCCTTCTTCAAGTCTGCATTCGCTGAAGGGGAATTCCTATCTCCAACGAAGTAAGATTTTCTCTTTTCGAATTCAAAGCTAGAGCAGGCATACTTCACTGAACTCCTGCTTTCCAGTCTGCGCTTCGCTTCCTCTCGGTCGAGTAAGATTCCCTTACTCTCTTCTCTCGTAGAGCTAGTTTTCACCACTGACTATCCGTAAACAGTTAGGCAAGGAAGTAAACAACTATATAGGCGAGTCTGATGGCATATCTTTAATTTATTAGTGAATAGTCGTAGGTTAGCTCGTCTCCTTTTCTAGAGCTTCCTTCCCATTTAGGCGGGGTGTTCAAAGGGGTTCCACCGTCAACTTAAGTTAAGGAACCCCAACTCCCAATTTGGCGTTTACTTCTTGTGTTTACAGCTCAAATCTCTATCGTCGTCTTGACATCCAATTCCTTACGGCGGAGACCTAAAAATACCCGTTGCCGGCTTTACTTTTGCCTGTGGAGACGGGGTGTGGCGTACCTTCCCAAAAGCATACGATACGGGATCCTATCTTTGAAAAAGCAAAGCGTCGGCTAGTTCTATTCTAACCTGACTGACTTCTCCGGGTGCCACGCAATAAAGTCCTCGCCCAGACTTGGTGCGGTTTTAGTTCTCAGTATTGCCGCGCAGTCCTCCTGGTTGAACGTCGCACGGATCAGGTTTTCATTCCACCGCCCTTCTGCGTTTAGTAACCCGGCAACCCTGATTATGCGACAGGGGCCTTGGGCTCCCGTAGGTCGTCGAGTGCTGGCTCTGGGAATCCACGGATCACGCCACACCCGGACAGTTCGCCCATTGCCAATACGCCAGATGATGGATTCCTTGGTTTTAGTTAGTCGCTGCTCTTTCTATGGCAGTGGTTGATCCTCTCGTCAGAGGTGGGTCGGTTTAGTCATCAGCTCGAGAGGACAGAATTTCTTTTTATCAAGGGAAAGAATCATGGATCCTGATGCTAAATTATGGGTTGATACAAAAGGATTCAAACAAGTGTGGCTAATTGTTTTTTATTCAAACAACAAAAGTATAGCTGATCTTTTCTCCTGCAATGTAACTCTCAAATATGCATGCTAGAAAGCTGATATGTTGCTGAGAGAGAGGTTAGTCAGATTGATTTCTTTTTCTTCCTTTTGCAATTGAGCTATTAAGGTGGGGATGTGTAGGCGGTTCCTCCATCGCTCGAAGGGCACTCGTATGTCCAACGTTCCATCCTCTTTCAAATAGAATAGCAATCCCAGAACCTACAAAAGATGAAGCACATTTGTAGTTCTAATTGATCCAATGCACAGTACTGGGGAAGAAAAGAATGAGCTCAGAAAGAAAAGGTAAGTCCTTGACCTTAATTCTTCCCATATAGAGAGATAAAGAAGATGCCTCTGTACATATTCTGGTACGTTATTTGAATCCTTTCGATGCAGGAACCATAGCTCAGACTGATGATCCCTCTCTCTCCTTAGGTCACCCAAGGTAGAAAAAATGCCCCAAAGCCGAGAGTTCGATCCAAGTACTAACCCTCTAGTTGTGATTTCTAAAGATTGAATTTCAACTTAGAGTAAAACTTAATAGTTAACACTAAACCTAAGCAACTCTTACTTTTCCATCAGCAACTACTTCCAATGGCTAAGAGTAAGCTCGTCCGGACCACTCCTATGGCCCTATCGGCTGGACCTACTCCCACCCTATCCGACTCCAATCCTTATCCAACTTCCACTCAATCATCTCCATAAGAGTAGACTTAATAGCTATTGTTAGCCTCACTTTTGGAAAACTCACAGGATTGCTAGCTTTTCATAGAACCTGTTATCAAAACTTGAAAACTTCTGCTTTCAATATGGATAAGAGACTTGCTGCCCTGCCCTAGGAAGCGGCTATAAAAAGCTTGCAAAAAACACTCTTGCTTGGAAGGTATGGTAAAGGTAAACTGTATCTATTTTTATATAAAAAAAAGGGAGTGCTAAAGGAGTCATTCAGAAGTGAGTGAAGGGGCGCAGAAAAAAGCTCATTTCTTTCATTCAGGAATGGACACTGGACCAGAATGAAATGTGGGAATATCGGGATTGGCAGATTTGTTATATTGAAATAAGCCTCAACACGACTAGTGAATTCAAATTATAGTCACTTGCGGATTTCTTAAAATTGTTGTAGTGTAGTATTGTGGTTTTTCAGTAAAGACCCCGACCTATAAATATTCACAGCCCGGCTCATACGGGCGGACAATATTCACCCAGAGCCCCGTTGCGACCGCAATGCTGTTCTTGAAGGACCTTACCTTAGAGCAAAAAAAGGGAATAGAAGTTAGGAAGACTACTGACGTAGGGCGGCGGGTGAGCTCAACCTCGAACCAAACAAGCAACGGATTGAGCAACTAGCGCGAAAGCCGTTGCGCGTTAGCGCATCCGTTTTCTTGCTCCTTAACGACCGAGGGATGAAATCTTTCGACGACTAGGGAGGCGTCACCCGAGGCCGATTCCTGTGGATCACTATAGAATCTTCTAGAAGCAAGCTAGGCTACCTTCTGGCTAGCTCTGCCATCTTAGAAAAATTCCTTCGCGCTTAGCTTAGTAAGCTAGCTTGGTAAGCTAAGCAAGCCTGGTTCTCCGGGCACTATGGTAGGACGTGGATCGATCATGACGAGAATGGACTTCTCCGTCATGTAATGGTTTAGAAGAGTCACGGTCCAGTTCCCCGCCGGGCTTTTTCCCTTCTCGACTAGACGAAGGAGATATTCATTCCATTCAGGCAGGTGAGGAAGGGCGGCGTCGGCTTGACCCTGTCTTCTCTCTTGGTCGGGTCGGAGGCTAAGTTTCTCATTCAGTGGTGAGGTGTTCATAGAAAGCAAGGCCTCGCCCAACGAGTGGCGGATTTGGTTTGGATGGGGTCTCGTCTCGCTTGGACGCTGGGGAGATCCATAGATCTGGATAGAGTCTTTCTCGCTCAGTAAAGAAGAGTACGCGCGCTACGGCTTACGCAGTGGATCTTCGGGCAACCAACCCGGCACATCCAATTCCGATCAACAACTTGGAGGTATGGCTGAGTGGCTTAAGGCATTGGTTTGCTAAATCGACATACAAGAAGATTGTATCATGGGTTCGAATCCCATTTCCTCCGGCACGGAAGTTGAACGGGCGGGCGAAATTACGTGAGAGAAAGAACCTCAGATTGATGGAGTCCGCCGTCGGACAGAATAGCACTACTTAGTGACTAGGAGCGGAGCGCCCCTTTCTTGTTCTTGGTGGCGTCTATAGCGAAGAAGACCTTCCCGAACGAGGGCCGTCCAGTCCCTGGCCGGCTCTCGGTTCTTGAGCAAGCTCCTCCACTGCGGGTAGGATGCTCATAGATGAAGAAAAGAGACTTTAGGCAAGTGGTTCTGGTAGCTCAGCTGGTTAGAGCAAAGGACTGAAAATCCTTTTTTGCTTGTTTCAGTGGGAAGAGCTAGGGGCATTGCCCTTGAAATCCTTCAGTGGTTCGAATCCACATCTGAGCGTCTTTTTTTTTCGGTATGCCGCTCCGCGAGCAAGGAGCGCCGCGAGGAGAGCGAGAGAACGAAGTGGGCTTTGGTGATGTCGGAATTTGCACCTATTTGTATCTATTTAGTGATCAGTCCGCTAGTTTCTTTGATTCCACTCGGTGTTCCTTTTCCATTTGCTTCCAATAGTTCGACCTATCCAGAAAAATTGTCGGCCTACGAATGTGGTTCCGATCCCTCCGGTGATGCCAGAAGTCGTTTCGATATACGATTTTATCCGGTTCCTATTTTATTTATTATCCCTGATCCGGAAGTCACCTTTTCTTTTCCTTGGGCAGTACCTCCTAACAAGATTGATCTGTTTGGATCTTGGTCCATGATGGCCTTTTTATTGATTTTGACGATTGGATCTCTCTATGAATGGAAAAGGGGTGCTTCGGATCGGGAGTAACCACTAGTGAAAGGGCTAAGGGGGGAAGGACATAGGAAAGAGGGATGCCTACAAAAAATCAATTGATTCGTCATGGTAGAGAAGAAAAACGGCGCACGGACCGTACTCGAGCTTCGGATCAATGTCCCCAGAAGCAAGGAGTATGCCTGCGTGTTTCGACGAGAACACCGAAAAAACCTAATTCAGCTCTACGTAAGATAGCAAAAGTACGGTTGAGCAATCGACATGATATATTTGCTCACATTCCAGGCGAAGGTCATAATTCGCAGGAACATTCTATAGTCTTAGTCAGAGGGGGTAGAGTGAAAGATTCGCCAGGTGTGAAATCCCATCGTATTCGAGGAGTCAAGGATTTGCTGGGAATTCCGGATCGTAGAAAGGGAAGATCTAAATATGGTGCAGAAAGACCAAAATCGAAATGAATGGAAGATGCCTCTGGAACTTTTTGGTTATTTTGTTCGGGAGACAACCATTGTAGATTCCAGCCGAGAAGATCAGGAAAAGAGAAGTAGTGCTATGATCCTCTCTAAAGTGGAACTTTATATTTCTAAAATTTTTGGTCAAGTTTTTTTTAATTCCGGTAAACTATTCTCGATTATGGGAGATGATCCCATAATCATGCTACTAATTTTTCTGATTTTGGTTTTCGTATCACTTGTGTTGGTGGGTGTTTTATGGCATTTCAACGAGCAAACTAATCCAATCCCGCAAAGGACCCCTCGTGGAAGGGGTTTCGGGTTCTTTTTGGCTATCACCACTTCTTGTATTTTCTTAGCTACGACTTTTACTTTTGGTTTTGGTTCGGTGGCACACGCCGCGGGTCACGACCCTGATCTGAATGCAGGTGCTTCGGGGTCAGGAGGGGCTAGGGACGCCAATCCCGCTGCTCCGCAGATCATCCCGGTCGAGGGCCCCCCACCCCAGCCTAACCTTCCGGTTATACCTGCGGAGATTATGGCGAAGCTAGAACGCAGAGTCCGCCTACAGGGGCGCAAAGCTGGTATAGTAGTGAATGCTTCCCTCATGAACGAGGTTTTTCGTCATGTTATGGAGGATTTAGAAATAGATCAACCCTGGGAACTGCAAGAGCTTCTTAACGAATTACTTAAGGATGAGCGTACGCTGGATCCAATTATTAAAAGCTTCTTAAAGGAGAGAATAGATAGATGACTTCTCCTCTCTTGTCTCAAATATATACAAACAGCACTTCAGAAGTTCTTCAACAAAAGTTTCTTGGTGTAGTCTATCTGGCGGCTCCCAAGGCCAATAGATAGTACGAGGCCCCACTTATACCAACCGGGTAGGTGGGGGGAAAGAAGAGCGGGTATGTGGGCTTCTTTCAATCGAAACTTTGTTGAAGCCGTCAAACTTTATCGTTTCATTATAGATGGATCTAAAACATTGCGTTGCAGAGTGGAGGCGTGAAGAAGGTTAAGAGAAGCAAGCCAAAGGAAAGAAAAAGCAACTTGATACAATATTGAAGATAAACACTCAGGAAAGCACTGGGTCAACTGACTCCACTAGCCAGCTTCTGCTTCAGAACTTACTTCAAAGAGGCTGACTTAGCACTTAGCATAATGCTTTTGTTCCGGTGCATAAAAGTAAGTGAGCAGGTGGGTGAGTCAAAAGGTTTTTCCGAAGCGCGAAGGACTTGCAGTTCTAAAATAGGAAGGGCTCTGTACTCAAAGTAGTAGTTTCGTAGGTCGTTGTGCTAGAGCTAAGATTTATATGAAAGTGTGAGGGGAAGCCATTTCCAGCTTCTACTTTCTGCGAACCGGGCTCATTACCGGCCTACAGTAGCATTCTACTGTGAGCTTTCTCACTGCGGATCGCCTTGATTCACTGATCGTTGACAGCTACTCAGGAGAGGTTATCCTTTGCCAGACTTTGTGTTGAGATGAGTTCTCCGCTTCCCGAAAAGATTCTTTTTGTCAATCAGCGTAGAGTGGTGGATTATAAAGTGGTACAGTCCGAATGGGTTGGTTCAAGCTAGCTGTTCTTACTGAACAGGTGTTTTAGCATTCTTTTCGAATTCGAAGTTGCGGGGTGCTTTGGCTTTTCAAAGTTCTCAAAGAGAATAAAGTAAAGGCGCTACGCGTGGATCGAATTAAAGTAACGTAAGGTTTCGTAAGAAACAATTGAATAAGCGTATCAAAGAGAATGAGGTCTAGCACTCCGAAATACCATTGAGAAAGAGCAATAGAACAAGGTTAGAATAAGATCTCCAAAATGGTTGATGACTCCCACAACTTGTCAGGCTGCATTCCCGTGAAATTGTTTTGGGACAATTCCAGTTTTACTAGCGGTAGCTCAGCCAAGTAATCTGGTATCTCACCATTAAGACGGTTACCTAGCAAGTTCAGCTCTGTGAGGTTCTTGCATCCTTTAAATGAATGTCTCTAGAATACTCCCAGTCAGATTGTTATTGTGCAATATGAGTGACTGCAGAGAGTTGGCTTGACATATCTCGGCTGGGATAGAACCTGAGAGCTGGTTGGTTTCTGCAGAGAAACTAACAAGATGCTGCAATGGCAGCACTGGCAGAGGCCCACGGAACATGTTTTCTGCAAGAGATATGGATCGAACACTCGCCCTGTTCCGTATCCAATCTGGAATATGACCCGCAAGTTTGTTCCCTTCAACGAAAATTGTGGCAATAGCTTCTAAATCTGCAAGTTCTTCAGGGATAGAGCCTGTGAAGGCATTGAAGGGACAGATTTTTGAGCGTAAGCTTCTTGCAGTTACTAAGCTCTTTTGGTATGCTCCCACTGAGCCCAGCACCTTTGCAAACAGCCGAGTTAGATTGCCCAGCTCACCGACAGATGTTGGCAGTTCAGCATTGAAGTAGTTCTCTGATATATAAAGTTCCTTCTTTTGAGACCACCAATTGACCAAGGGATGGTGCCTGTGAACTTGCATCCGGGGAGTTGAAGAACTTTTAGCAGCTTCAGGTTACCAATCTCTTCTGGAATGCTTCCACTAAGACCATTCTGTCTCTAAATTAGCAATTCCTGATTTTCCAGTTGACCAATCTCCCTAGGTATTGGCCCCACCAAACTGTTTGATGAGAGATCAAGTGTCAACTGGTTCACCAACGCAGTTATTCCCGGGAATATTTATCCCGTGAGGTTATTCTGGCTTGCATCAAGGTGCTAGAGCCGAGACTGGTTACCAAAAGCAGCTGGTATCGACCCGTTGAATGTGTTCATGTGAAGGTCCAGGATATCCTCGAGGATGAAGGCCAGATCACGCCCAATTCGATCCTTGAAAGACCCATTGCACTACAGCGGCAGCTCGGGCTCGAGCAACGGCGGGAGATAAGTCTTCTCTTCATTCAGCATTCAGTCTATCTTCGGAAAGCAGCAATAATTGATGCACGCAGACGATGGTGAAATGCTTTCTTGATTTACTACTAATAGGTGGTGTCTAGACGCTAGGAAAAAGTGAGGATTATAGCTTCTGCCCCATAGACCATTCGGAAAGGAGTCTGTCCCTTCGGTCTTATATGTTAGTATAGGTTGGTTCTTCCGAATGCACATAAGACCACTGGTCACCCTCAATCCTTAGCATTGAACTTGACTGATTTGGCTAAGATCTGGGGAACTAGAGCAGTCCCCAGAGGGCACTACACAAGGCAGGAGAGGCAATAGCGAAGCGAAGCCCTAGTTCAATCGAGGATGGATTCATTGAGTGGGCGAGGAAGATGATTGGTATGGGAAGATCGGTCTTTCACTAATGGAGCATCTCCACCCTAGCCTTGAAGTTGAACATCCGGGGATATCTAAATATTGAACCAGTGATTAAAAAGAATGGCAAGACTGCGGTTGAAGTCCCAGCTGGAAATCCAAATTGCTCGAACACAAAAAATCTAGACAAAGGAAAGAAACCTGGTTTGCATATTTTCGTATATGCCCAACTAATCTATCGCATAGGAAGATCGCCCCTGTAAGTTTATTTCACACATTATGTTACTTTGTTTATGGTGTGGAAATCAATATCAATATTCTAACTTGCCGCTTTCTATGGATGCATCCTCTACTCTAGTGCTTACCTAATAATGTCCTACTTTCTGTTGAATAAAACACTGGGATACAATACAGTACAAACCTATTACAAATAGAAGGTGAAGACCGTATCCGCGATATCGTACAAGATTTACAGGATGAAGCTGAACCCTTTCTTCGTTAGGAGATGAACTTCATGATATAGTTGCTCCTAACTTAACTCGTAAATGAATTAAGAACTATATATGCCAATTGTCTATGGTTAATAGCTATTTAGTTCTATTACAGATGTTGAACAATCCCTTGATCAGTTTCAAGAGGAGATGCAACGAAAGTTGCTACCGCTCTATAGAAATATTGGGAAGAGAAGTTTCCAGCCATAAATAACCTTATGACACTAGTCATGAGAAGGTGGTGTGCTTTTATTGGAGTTGATGAGTCAAAAGTAAGTAAGCTTACAGGCTTAAAGTAGAATGGTTGTTATTCTTTCAATATACCAATAGCAAAACAGAAACCTATCATGATACCTAAACTAACGCCTACTCGCCATTTTCTGTCAATATTAGCCTCTGCTGGATCCTGCATACGAGGCATCTCATTTAAAGGTACGTATCATCACGGACTGACATCACTATGTCAGATATATCTGGAGTTTCCAGTAGTGTTATCTTAGTATAAAAAGGCACTATAGCTTTGTCATTGAAAAATAAATCACACGATATAGGAAGCAGCTCTTCTGGCGGCATATCAATTCCGCAAGGTGTAAACTTCCACCATACAGTAGTGTAAAACCCTACTTTGACAAGTGCATAAATATTACCTACTATAAACGAGATTCCATCCTCTGATGATACAGTCGTTATATTGACTAAACATTGGTTTAATCTATTGCTCATTTGTTGATATTTCTCTTTCATAGTTCTTTTATTTGAAATAAGATGTTTTCTAGCCATACGTAGAAACCTCAAGAGCGCACGAGCAAATGTTAGCTTAACACACCAGTGCCAAAGGAATCTTCCCCTATTGGCCCATCTTTTTGATGGAATTCGTCACTTTTTTGAGTAGGAAATGGAATTCCTGCCCCATTCGGAAAGCCGGATGTTCGCAGGATGAGAAAGTCAAAGACCCCCAAGCGTATCTTCTTTATCTCTTTGTCAAGACCAAATGGTGATGCAACCAAGGAAAAGAGCGCGTTGCAACTGATTTCAAAGACTTTCCGATGTAGTCGCGTAGCTATTGCTTCTGTTCCAGGAAAGCATACGGATGTTTCTGACTTCTATGTTCTGATTGAGCTTCATCCTATCCTGGGTTGTTATGGATCAATGCTAAAGCCATCCTTGAGAACACAATCCCTAGCAAGAAATTCTACTTAGTTCAGTTATTCAGCTTTCCAAACAAAGGGACTCACCTACATTCTATCCGCAACATACTGGTATCCATATCTTTTGTTGGGAATATCAGATTCGTACTGGTAACTGAAGAATATCCGAAGCAGCCTTATCCGACCGATCCAAGTCTTATCCATATCTGCTAAAAAGCGTAATTTTGCAAAAGTCAGCCCAATAAATATCTATCATGATTTGTGCAATTCAGCCTCAACGTCCATAGAAGAAAAGTGAAATAAAAAGCGTCCGCGGAGCGCCTCAGTGGAGCAATCTTTCCTCAATGAAATCCCATTTTTGAGATGTGCAATAATGTATCAAGAACGCTTCAATCGGCTTCCGCTGGTTCTAACCATCGATAGGTGGATAACTTCCACCAGAGTGTTGCTGCAACTCCCACCGAGGGACAGGGGGTGTCGGTTCAGACTTCCTATTGCCAAAGGTACAATAAAAAAGAAAACTAGTCCCCAGATCATGTGGTTGATGGTGCATGCGGTAGCCCTGGGCAAGCTTGTTGTATAAAAAAGAATCTTGAGAAAGATAACAACTGTTGTAAAGTAAATACGTTAGTTGGGTTGGTTTAGCTGGTTTATTGGGCTGAGTGGTAAAAGGCTATTCAATTTGGTCGGGTAAAGGATGGTTGACTCCCAACTGTCAAAGCGGTATGTCTTCACAAGAACGAAGGCCCCGAACTTGGGATGTAGTGTGAGAGTAGTGACTTAAAAGATCGAGTTGTTGAAGCGAAATCTACGAACTAGTTTCTGAGCAGTCGTGAGTCAAGTGGAATAGGCCTAAAATGCGAATTAGGATGAAAGACATCTTGCTTCAAGACTTCCATAATATAAGTAATCTCATATTAAAGAACTGAGAGAGCTTCATTTTCCAATAGTGCCAGGACCAGTGTTCCATATCCTTTATCTTTTCCTTGTCCTTCTTGTCGAATGAAAGCTTATTAACCTCTGCTCTTCTAGTAGGGCATTCCTCGCGGAGCGCCTGGTGCATGCCAAGTAGATATGCTTGCTTTGGTGATATTCTATTTCGACCTTGCCATCTCAGAATTTCTCGTAACAATACAAACACAATGTCCATATATTCACGATGGTGATAAGATAAAACAATATTTGGTTGGTGATCATGCTCTGTTCACATCTAGAGTTTGAATTGGCGATATGATTGTTTCGATCTCTTGATGTTACGCTCGGTCTGCTATCTCATGCCTTAATTCAGCATTTTTTATGTGATTCGATACACCATTCTTTTATCTTACTCCAGCTTTAGCGCTCGCAATGGTTTGATTTAGACTTTTTAAGGGAAATGATCAAGCTGCTAGTGAGATAAGTCGTGCTTTGAAGAGTACATGCTTATAAATATATATTACTATAGTTGGAAATGAAGTGACCCGAGCGAGAATTGGGCGAAGTGAAAAGGTAGTACAAGCCATCCAAGAAGATAAGTTTAGTGGCAAGTTTCGTAGTTTGTAGGACAACCTTTGCTTCCCAGAAAGAAGCGAACTAAAAGCAACTCCGCATTTTTAAGAAAAGAAAGAGGCTTGAAAAGGCAAATCCAGCCCTATCGTGGAAGATATTCCCATTCCATTTCGCTTCCTAGTCAAATATGTGCAAATAAGTACCGTACTAGCCCAAGACCATAAAAAGTATTGGTAAGAAGGGAATTACCAAAGCCCTATGACTAGATAAGCTTTGGCTTACATCAAAAGAAATAGTAAGTGAAGTTCGCTAGCTGAAATCAAAAGGCAGGCGGGACGATCAACTAAACCAAATTCCACACTTGAGAGCTTCCTTCGCATCTGTCAGGAAACTTGGCTAAGTCAAGTACAGAGCAAGTGGAAAAGCGCAACACGGGGAAGGTCTAACTGGGAAATTTTTATTTCCGGGATTGCCTTCCTCAACCTTTCTTTACTACAACACACCCCTACCCTTTATTCTCCTATAGCTTTCTTAAGATTTTCACACCTCACAACCAAGCTCTGGTGGGTGAGCTTACTACGAAACACCGCTGCGCCGCCCCTGAATTCCAATCAAACTTTTGAGGTGTATTCGTGCTTCAAAGCACTCTCGAGGACAGAATTTCATTTGATGGGGGAGCATCCCCATCCGAGTATTCCTTTCATCTCTTCGAGCCAGTGAGTAACTACTCAAATCAAAAAAGTTACGAACAAAAGAAAGCTAGCCGTAATTGTTTTTAGCCCACCAATACATTTTTTCACGAAGTTCCCTTTAAAATGCTTGCATCGAGATATTATATTGTAGAGAATAGCTCTAGCCTTTGTGAGCAAGTGTCCTCATTAATTAGCCAAGCTCGTGCACCACCCACCAGGGCAGCAAGGAAGGATAGCGTAATTTTCCATGCTTTCGCTGCTCTATTGGTTATCTCACTTTCTTCAATGGTACGTTTATTCATTCATGCTTCCAAGCTGTCCAAAATGGAAGTGACCCATGGAATCAACTTGATTTTTACCAAATGCAATGTGATGTAAAGCTTTTCCTAAATATCTAAACTTTCTTGTCAAGAAGAAAGGTTAAATGGCTTGGCCAGCCAATGTGAAATAGCAGCTGCTATTGCCGTCTTACCTTTCGAATGCCATGTGTCATATCTTTCGAATAGCAGATTGACCCCCCGAAAGCAAGCAACGGGCCACGAGAAGGAGTATAAGCAGTGTTTTCATTAACTTGGGGTGTGGGATTTGACTAGTTCATTGGAAAATTCCCTTGTGCATGTCTTAATAGATTGCCCACTGTGAGTAGAGGTAGATTTTCCACATTCCATAAGGGCGGGCCAAGAAAGATACAGATTGCACTTTTCAAGCCCTTGGCCCAGACGAAGCTAGCCTATCAAAATCCAGATTGCACTTTTCAAGCCGGCTTTAATACAACCTCTAGGGAAGCCAGGAAAGTTGGTATATACTTTGTACCAAACTTTTGAAACAGTTTGAATTATACACTCCAATAAGGAAGAAATGAAAAAGCTAGGCCGAAGGATGAGATGGCATTTCAAGAGAATAGTCGATCAGTATGGCAGGAAGAGGTCTCTTTGTAAAATCCTCTATCATCTAAAGCTGGGTCAGAAACTTCCTTTAGGAGCAGAAGAATTTGCAGGCCGTAGGACAAAGCTTCCATTCTCGAAGAAACTAGCCAAGTTTGAAAACACTTAAGAGGGCTGGGTATTGAAAGAGTCTGGCAGGAAGAAGTATAGTACCAAGCGGCAGTAAGCCTCGGTTCGAATTAGCAGAGAGGTCAGTTTTAGGAGGTCGGTGTCCAGTGGAGTTCAGCGATAAACTAAAAGTAATACATACCTATTTGTTGCGATGTGATTGCTTCGCACCTTTCAATATTTCTTTGACTTCTAGTGCTATCTTCCATCCGTTCCAGTTCATGGATCTTCTTCTTGTTGTAGAACGAGAATTGGATTGATTCCTATAGTTCTCTATTTGCAAATTCATTACTTAATAACGATCTTATAGGCTTTGTCTCAGGCAGATCTGGAGCGACTGGATTGAACAGAAAGTACATACACACACTAACACATCATAAAAGGAAAGAGATGAGAGGAGACTCGAAGGGTTGCCATTAGTGTTTCTTGACTATTTTTTCGGAATAAAATAAAGTGAATTCAATTATAAGGGGTGTCCCTTCCTTCAACTGTTCTGATTTCTCTACGAGTTTTGATCGAGAAGAAGTCTTCACAGGGCTTCCACTACTGTATTCTTAAAGCGGTACTTCGGCCGGAAAGAAAGCGGTTCTGGTCCGGTCGACTCCCGTGCATGCTCCTCTGGGTCAGCACGAAAAGCAGTTGTTGCCTTGTCCGGATAAGTGGGAAGGTGCAGACTTCCTTTGTACAGCTCTGTTAAAGAGCTTTGAAACCTCAGGGGGATACGATTATTCATCCCACAACCCAGCCCTATTAGGAAGCGATAGAAGTGGAAAGATAGCAGGTTTCAGATCGGCATCCCATCTCTGAACTTTTGCTTCCCCCTTACTTGGAATGATAAGTAGGTCCATCCGTAAATCCAGGGGCATCGAATTCTTTATCCGTTGGCAAAAACGCTAGTTTTTAACCAAAAGAACCGAAAGGCACTGAAAGTTGTTTCGTCAGATCCACCTTCCGAACTGGAAACCGCTAAATCGGATTTTAAAAAAGGCACTGGCGTCCCCGAAGGGTCTAGTTGATAAGAAGTAATCAAAATGGTTCGCTTGTGGATATCGGACCCATGGAGCTCATAAGAAAAGAGTATGCTTTGAAAAAGCTCTTTTTGGCCTAGATAAAATAGAAACTGCATACTTTGAATGAGAAGTTGGCTATTCTCGAGGCAGCCCCGCACTTAAAGTTGTTTGTGTTTGTTCCACGGAATTCAATAAAGCATGAGTTCGGAGTTCCTAAGTTCGTAGAACCTAGTGGAATGAATCAAGCGAGAGTACCTAGACCTGTTGATCAAACTAGAGCTAGTATTTTAAATAAAATAAAATCGTATCGTATAGAAAGTGAAGTTCAGTTCCATGTCGGTATCTTCCAGAATTAAAGAAAGTAGGACTATCTCCAGAGAAAGTTGTTTTTTCGAGGCAAGGATGGATTCGAGAATGGTGTTCAGAACGACGCTTGTCCGCCTGCTTGTGAGTCAGTTCTGCCACTCTTTCCTGCTGAAGCAAGAATCCAAGGCATGACTAGACCACTCTTCGACGAGATAGTCAAGACCCTGGTAAGCGTTAAGAAAGAGAGGCCATAGGCACAGTCTCCCCTTGGGAAAAAGGGAAACCCGGCTCCATTTTTTAAAAACTTCTATCTGGCCACCCGAATAAGTTGATAAAACTCTTGGCATACAGATTTTCATTATAGTTGGTATCGGCCTGTCATACTCATCCTCCCCTCGCCCATGAAGTATGATATCCGTTGTAGAGCTTCCAATAGAAGAGCCGTGGATCCGACAACCTTGTCTACTGTAAGGCTGGGGATGTGAGTCTATGCGTTCTCCACTCCATTCTATTGATGCTTCTTATTAGCAAGATCGGGCCCAATTGACAGACAGGTTCTGCCCTCCGAGCACTAAAGCCATCCCTTCATCTTGCACTGGATAAGGGAATCTAGTATTGAGAAAGAATGGTACTTCTTTTTTACGTCGTTTATAGACGGAGGAATGGATACGAGTAGCAACATCGGGAGATGGAAGCTGACACAGGCAAGACAAAACATGAGTCTTCACAAGCTAGAGCTTCCGACCTTTACTATTTACATCAGCTCAACCTTCTTGCCCATTTGCTTTAGCGGTTTGATTGGCGGGTTTTCGGCCTTGCGTAGATGGTTTGCTTGGGCTCTAGGGTCATTCCCTTCTCAAGGCTGGCAAAGTAGGTTCTTTATTACTCGAAAGCCGTTGCACTTTCGTTTCTTATCTCGGCACAGTAGAACTGTGCAGCCGTTTTCTCGCTTGCTACAAGTCAAAAGTCTGTCTGACTCGTTACATATAGCTCTACTGGGGGAGTAGAACAGAGTGAGTATTCCGTTCGTTTATTCCACTCGTTCCTACTTTCACCAACCGTCCCCTACTCCATCCCTCTGCTTGGCTCTAGCCTTGCCCGGACCTCCACCTTCGCCCCCTGAGTTGCGTTCTTTGTCTCGTCCATCTGAGGCCGACGGCTAGGAAAGCATACCCTGATTGGATCGACCGAGTTCCTCAGTTTCCAAAGGGGTATAAGGTGCCAGAGTTTGTTCTCTTTTCCGGTGAGGAGAATAAGTCGATCGACTATTGAGCATATAGCTCGGTTCTCGGTCCAGTGCGGGGAAGCTAGGTCCAAGGACTGCCTCAAGCTTTGGCTCTTTGCCAACTCTCTTACTAAATCGGCCTTCCCCTGGTATATGAGCATCTCTCCAAACTCTATTAACAGTTGGTACGATCTGGAAAGCAAGTTCCATGAGCAATTCTATAGGACAGACCCAGACATTCAAGTTGCCAATTTGGCAAGATTTACTCAGCTCCAACGGTCGAATCGCGAGGTTTAGGAAGCACTACGGGTTAGTGACTCGTTAACACTCCCCGTTCCGTGGGCTCAATAACTCGATGCTGATGAAACTCCTTTAGCGACTCGGTTCCTATTACAGACAGGTGGCAGCTTCCCATGCAAAGCAACATCGTTCCGTTTTTTCAATAACCGTTTATACGCCTGGGGGGAAGGTCTAGAGATTTCTACCTCGATTTTACGGTATCCGCTTTAGGTGGTAACCATATGGACTCAAGACCTCTTGTCTTGGGTTGAGAGGGCCTTGGATTGCTCTTGGCAAGGAACTTTCTCTCTTAAAGATGGGTCTTCCATGCCAGGCTCTTCAATAGGTTGAGTGACCATCTCGAAGGGGGAGTATACAGGGGAAAGGTTATGTAATAGAGGCGAGAGTGAGCCCCCGAAGAGTGCTTTTCTATTATTCCCGTGACTCGCTACGTATTCCTTTCACTGGAAAAGCTCCATCGCTCCTAATACTAGGACAAGGCTCTCTTATGGCTCGCTTCGGATAGCCTTGTGGCATAGATAGCGGCATAGAAGCCTACTCTTTATGAAGAAATTCAACCAACCCGTCTGACCTTTGAGTAGATCAGAGTCTTGTATTTTATATTTGTTCCCATGATTTGTAACAAACCTGCTAATTGGCATAAGAAGGGCGCTCTGGCAGATACAGCCATGATGTATACTTTAGCTTGATCATACATAGGTGTGGCTACCTATCTCACCCTGCCCTTATGAATAAAGACTACTATCGTCACGGGGACTTGTTGGCGCAAAAGAGGGCGTATCGGTATCTATCTCTCTTAAGCCAAGTGGAATAGTTAGACTTCTCTGATAGAAAACAGAGGATTTTTTCAACGGGATGGCTTGACTAAACCAATGGGCCTGCCTGAGTAGAAGTTCCCTTTCATTTATGAATGCCGTTATCAAGCGAAGCGCTTTTCCGGTATAGATATAAAAGATGGGCCTCACTAGATGAAGATAGACTAGTAACAAGCATCCTCTTCGACCTCAAGGTCAGTCTGTCAGCAGCAAGGAATGCGCTCTCTGCTTTCTGCTTACCGCAGCACGACTTCTTTGAGCTTCTCAATCCAATTACTCCTTTTCAAAATCAGGAAAGCACCATGGTGGGCCCATCCCCTTGCTCGAGCAATCGACCAATTAGTTTAGTAGACTCTCCTCCTCGCCCTATGATTCACCCAGAAGGCATTGAGCTGGTAACCAGTCTATTTTCAGACGAACACCACGAACCTCATTGAAAGATCAATATGCCTATTATTTGAAATCATGTTTCAGAGTCAAGTTATAGGAAGGCTGAAATTATTTTAAATAAGATATGAGTCTTACTATGACGCAATTTTTACTAGATATGTTCATCTTACCAATTACTCCGTTTATGATAATTCACATCAAAGGAAGGATAGCTTGACTATCTTAGGACTCTCCTAACGAAGTAGAACTAAAAGTAAAACTATGATTCTTTGAACTTAACTACTCTAGCGGGTCACTATCTAATAGAAAGTAGGTGAGCCAATACTACTGAATGAAAGGGGTAGTTATCTCAATTTTTCGGAATGAATGCCGGGCATGGACAGAGGAGAGAGGAATGAGCATAACCAAATTCTTTTTAAAATAGGATTCCGCCACAGGTGTGATCTGATATTCGCTTGGCATAGCTAAGTTTGTCAAAAAAGTAACCTATCGGAAAGAAAGGGTATCCATAACTCACTCCAACAAACTCTTTCCTAATCTTATCCAGTGGATTTAATGATATTTTTTTTTCCCTAAATGAAAGAAAAGGTCGAGCTTAAGCCGATTCCATTGCGGAAAGAAAAGAGGCTCTCCCATTCCCACCTGATACGTCAAAAGCAATTGACTAATAAGGGGAACCAACCAGTCGAATTCGATTGATTATGTCACTCCGCATTACTAAAAAAGGGCAGCTGCTTTCTACTAAAATGGGCTTTGGCACTCCTTCCGCTATTACTCGAAAAAACGATAATAATAGTGAAAGAATTTCTGACTACGTCAAAGGCTCGTTTCACTCGAATTTAAAGGTCCTACTTATTTATATTAATTTAAAAGCTAGCCTATGGCTGCTTTCTTCCCATTCTTTCTTCTTTCCACTAATCTAATGGTTTCATTCTCCCATCGAGAGGTTATGATACTAGCAAGAGTCCTATTCTTCTCCTCTCGATCCTACCTTGGGTTATGTTTGACAGGGATGGTCAGTGAACTTCTACTGGTTTCAAAGGAGGATAGAGATCCATTGGGGAAGGCTCGAAAGGTTATTCGATATCAACCCTCGACGCGCCGCAGCCACTATTTTGACTCCTTTTATGCAATTATGAACGAAACTTTCTCAATTCCAATGCAACTTATCCTTTTGGAGTTGACGTAACAAACTACGCGAGCCTCCCGATGAAGCCAACAGAAATCCTATCCGAATACTAAAAATAAAAGGCAATTTCATTATGGTGGTATACCAGCCGCCAGTTCTGGAACTTCCAGTTCCAATCGGAGCATATAGATCCGTAAATGGATTTGTATGTATAGCCACTTCAGTCGTGCTCCTCGTTTCTCGCGACCAGTAGTATCTTCTTTCTGGGAACATGCTAAACCAGAAATTCTTATGTTCGTGATTCTTCATCCACCGATGCAGAAAATCTTCCAGTTTTCCATTCTCATATGAGGCAGGAAAGTTTATGGGCAACAGGTCGGCACGAAGTGATTCATCATGTTCAAACATGAACCTTTCGCTCGTTGGGGACGGTTTATAAATAAAAAAATTCCCACAAATGGAATGAGAAGTGGGTCCATGTAAATGATCGAGACCTCGCAAACAACAACGTTCCTTCCCCATATGGAGTTCGGGACCCAAAGGCAATCGTTGAGTGAACTGTATCTTATTCGTATTAGTTGACCTAAGCTGCACCATTATTGCAGGGGTGGGGCTCGGCCCCCGAACCGTACGTGGGACGAGTTTCTGCCTCATACAGCTCGGGCCGAAGACCGGGGAAGTTGAGGAGAGATGGGGAGACCCAACAGCTGCCGGTCGGGACGGACAGGAAAGGGGGCGGGGATAAGCTTGTGAAGAAGCAAGCTTATTGCCCCCCCCAAAAAAAACCGACCCAGCAAGAAAACGTATGCGCTTTAGCGACAAAGCGCTCATCCCTTGCTTGTTGCTTCGCGTTCTTTCTATTCCATCCCAGTCCATTCCGGGATAGGCGGCTAATATAATATGTGCAGTAGTCGTCGTCTGACCAATCGGCTCGGACACCAGACCACTTGTGCCCGCCCATTCTGTCTCGCACTAAATGGAATGGCTCTCTTAGTTACGCTGTGCCCCGACCCGAGTCCCCACGTCCGCTTTTATCCGCCCGCAACCCGGCCAACACAACATTAGGGCCGTCCCCCCCCATTCTATGCTGACCCGGGCTGCTCGCTTTTTGGGAAGCCCGTTCCCACCGCGCTCACGGCCCGGCTGGCCTGCCTGCGGTAGTGGGAATTCTCCCGTTCCCTGGTCAAAAAAGGGTTGGTTGGATGCGGGATCTACTCCACGAGGAGCGGTACGGACGTAGATGATATCATCACGACCTCTCTTTGCGTACCGCTAGGGATGCTTAACGCCACTTCGCCAACTGGCATTACCTGCGCTTTCGTGTCTCTCAGTGTGGTCAGCACTGGGTGTTTCCGAGCTGCGAGGCTTACACCCATTCGCATTAATTCATCCAAAGTTCCTTACCCTTATGCACGAATTTAGGAATAAGCCATCTTCCTATCAAGGTTAAGGAGTCAACTGAGCATCTCAGCGGCGGGATTGAATACCCGGATCGAATCAGAGTTCACGCCGCCCGCCCTGAACAAATAGAATAGGAGGCGTGGGCCACAGGTCGCACATAAGCCATCGGGTCGCACGACAGAAGAACACCCAACATAAAGATGCACACTCCTCCATGTGAAATAGAAAGATTCATCTTCACTTTTTTGTAGTAGTCGTGACCAACAGCCATCAACAGTCGGCTCGTTGGTAAGGCGAGAGCTTCAAGCCCGATTTCAGGTGGCACACCCCCCAAACAAGCACCACTCGACGAGGGGGGGGCGGGGAAAGCTACAGGCCCAAAACCTTCGACCCTTCTTTCTATATGGGGGTGCCCGGGGCACCTCATCTTGTCATTTTGTTGCTCATTCCCCTTAGGCCGAAGTGTTTGGCCTTTACTTCGGAGCGCCCGCTCACGCTTCGCTGACCTATCGCGTGGTAAAGAGAAGAGAGTACGAAAGAATTGTAAACAGAGCAGACCGCAGAAAGATTCTAAATATGACAAGTCCCCCATGGATTCGATAATAAGGAAATGAAGAACGGGAACGAAACGAAATAAAGCATTTCTAGCGGATGAGCTTCTCCCAATTTTGTCTGGTAATAGAATAGGGCGGCTTGCTTTGACCAACACTCCACTTTTTGCTCTGTCCATGGAGCGTATGAATTTCCTTGAATGTAGATAGACCAAAAAAGGGAATAAAGGGATAGGAATAGGAATTATAGTACCATTGGAGGAAGAGGCACCAGTGGGAACATCTCTACTGACGAACCATTTCAATAGTACGGGTGCTGCCGTGCCACGGGGCACGACCATGGAAGTAATGAAAAAGAAGAAGTTCTGTAGTTGGACCATCTGCTCTATCCGTTCGATTTGAGCTTCTCCAGAGAAGATGAGACGCTAAAAATGAAAGTGTTCGCAACGCATACCGAAAAAGGGTACCTATGTTGCCGACCATTAATGACTAGTTCGAAGACCAGGAGCAGGGGCACGTGCCAAGAAAGATTTGTTACGAGGATTCACATATATAGAGTGCTTTGTGTTCTTTTCGATTTCATATCTTGCTATCTCCCAGTGAAGGAGCATCTAATGATTAGAAAGGGAGCCCGCTACAATTCCTATCGCCGTAGCGATGCGATTACCAGAGCTATCAAACCAGACTTGAGCTAAGTGGCCAAAATGAATATAGGGATGGCCTAGGATTTATCTAGTAGTAAATAAAGCGTAATAGTGGTAAGAATCTTTAGTGTTGTGTAAGCGGAATGGCAGAGACATGTTATACGTACCTGGATTCAGGTAACAACCAACTAATTCACCAACTTTTGGTATTACACGTTTAGACCTATCATCCTCTACTCCCCATCCAACAGGAACACAAACCATAGGGGTAATTTACAAGCAAGTGGTAATGATTCTACATCAAATAATGGTTCAACAAATGATTTTTGACTTAGGTACAAATTCACCAGCTACTTTCTTCACACCATCTGCTGATTTACCTGTTAGTAAGCCGCTACGCCCTCTCATAACCAGAAACTCAACTAAATAAGTGTCTATGGTGAAAGCCACTTTTGCGTAAACAGGAGTTCGATCCGGTCACCAACCTAAAAATTCCATTTACCTTCGTCCAGAGTCACAGCCATCTCAACCTCTGTCAGGAAACTTTCAAAGGGGAGTTTCTCATCAAAATAGAACCCAGCCTTGATGACTAGAAGTATGAAGGAAACTAACTAATTTAGTAGTAATTAGTTTTATATTTGTGAAAATCATGGTAACATTTATTGCTTATTAGAGGAGAAAGAATACAAAAGACTAGCCAAACAAGGCCCTAGCTAGACACAAAGGCTTCCATCCCGTAAAGAAACTCTCTATCAACTAGACTCACTGCCCTAACTGACTAAAGGAAGAGGTCATCGCAAGGCGGCTAAACATCCACGGGGAAAACTTCCAGGGGTGGCCCACTTCCGGGTAAACTCCCTTAAGAAAGATACTTACAGCCCGTGCCAAAAGAAGGGTACTCCCAGACTGAATGATGCACTTTGGGCCTTTAGGAAAGAGGGTCCTCGATCGAGAGAGAATCTGTAAATGATGCAAATGGTTCGGGAAATAGGTTCCTCAGAGCACACAATTCATTCATAAGCTTAGCTTTCTTTGACTCCAAAAAAGGATGATTCTATTCTCTTAAGAGTAGGTCGAATCCCCTATACCAATCTGCCATTTCTCCCCGACTTGGTCTGCTGGATGGAATGCTGCTTTTAGTTCTAATAAATCTTGATATTGATTCCATAGAATATCGAATGGATTCGTTATGTCACGACGGTCTTCGCCGCAATGCTTAGCTCTTTCCGATATACGGAGCAATTCACGTCTATATACCGAACTCGATTTGACTGCTTTTCACTTCATCCTTTAGCTAAAAAACCCTAGATCGCATGCCGTAAAGGATGGGTGTGGAAATGTTCCCGGGATATGAATGAAAATCTTCATCATCTTCTTTCGGTCCCATGGTGGAATGCCTTTATGCCAGCCTGTTCCCTAAGTTGGATAAGTTCATTGTGTTATTACAGGTAGTATTGCTCTCAAAGCTAGGAAGGAAAGCATGCTCAAAGAAGGAAAGCTCAAGGTCTAGCTGAAATTCCAGAGCCACTGCGAGCACTAAGTACAAAGCAAGACATACAGGTCTCATCTGATCCTTATGGGAAAAGTAGCCTGGGGATTGATTAAACACTTGGGAAATCTTCGAATAAGTTATTTATTCATGTAGCTTAGGATAAGTAATTTCTGTAGATAAGTGATTTATTTTAGAGTAGCTGGAGAAGAAAGATACCTCATATCTTCGGCAAACATGATCGCTATGGATAGACATGGATAAGCATCTATAACCATCTTATAGTAAGTATTGATACCTTAATTAATGTCCTAGTACGACCAGGCAGAAGCAGAATATTCCCAGGTCATTCATGACCACCTGCCTTTCTTTACTAGAGAAGGCCCCAAGAAAGAGTAGCACTAGCTGAGCCAAACCATATCGAAGTCCTAATTCAATTAATTTGAAGCTTGGCATAAAATCGAGAATACTACGAAGGGGGAAGCGATCCAGTGGTATGCTAGTAGAGCTGCCTGCCTTTTCAAGTAGATATCTGATAGCCAAAGCACAGAGAGAGCCTTTCTGGCATCACCCACTACTGGGATTAGCTTTCTCGACATGAAGCTAGATTGGGTTATAGCACTATCCTACATCCTCCTAGGGAGGAGAGTCTGGAAGGAGGTTGGACTGATGCCCATCCGATGTAGGCCAGCCTCAACAAGGAATCACGTTTTTTAAGAGAAATGTTGTTTTTCTTGAGGAAGAGATAATGGGTAGATAACGTCCCTCTGTACCATAGATATGCTGATTGGAGACAGCTACACAAACTGCCTCATTTTAGCTTGATCCCAGGAAATACATGGTGGAGTAATCTTTCCAAGTAGTGTAAGGAGTGTGGAACATAAGAAAATATTTATCGCAATTGCTTCTTCCAATTCAAATCTAGATGATTGGATTTCCACCAAAGGATACCATACCTTAAAATCTAGTAAACAGAGGATGACATAGCCAATAAAGAATAGGTAATTCCAGTCAGAATAAGAAGAGGAGGAATCGAAGCAAATCATAAAAGCAGGAAATTGCAATGCCTTCTCCACCCCGTGTTGATAAAACAATTGTATTTAGCGCGCCTCAAGCCTCCTTCCTCGGGGTAGGTCCCGCGTATGACCCAACCCATCTCCCCGAAGGAAGGCAGGTTCGGAAATAGCTTCCGCAGAAGTAAAGTAAAGTCAACTGATTCTTTCATTCCAGTTGTTAGCCCGCCCGTAATACAGCTCAGCTTGAGAGACTTACGCAATGCAATCAATGTCTGCCGGTATGGTTTTTGTTTAAGGTATACCTCATCCCCGATTTGATTACTTTCTGCGGCTTATGCCTCTTCCCCTGCTCTTTAAGTTCAGTTCCGGTTAGCCCTACTTACTTATGGATTGGATTAGTCGCCAATAAGAGGAATCTATTTACTAGGAAAAAGTAGCGCTGAGAGTTCGGTGGAAGGGGAAACCATTCCCGTATGGAGCCAGCCTCCCTTAAAGGAATGTCTATATGGGGTCACCACTCTTTTCAGTAGAAGACTGAGTGGGAAGCAGCGGAAGACGAAGCCAATCGATAAGGAAAGGTGTAGTGAAAGTCCTACAGGCTCGTTCAGATGGCTAAATTCGTATTGAAGTAAGAAGGGAGAGATGCCAATAATAATACCAAAAGCATGGGGGCCGGCTACGAAGATTTTTCTCCCGACTCCAGAGGCTAGGTAATAATAGAAAGATGAAGAGAAGTGGGCGGGCATGAGGTATCACAGGAATCTTCATGTTAAAATGTGAATGAAAGCTTTAATCACATCCGGATTTTATAATCCTTACTTTCGGAGAGTGGATCTATCTAATTAGAATGCCCCATCCATCCTACTCGTAATACAATAGCTATAGTAAAAACAGGACGGAGACTTTTGAAAAAAAGAAGTTGTGCTAATTGTAATCCTAACAGATCAAAGCTGCGGTCACAAAAAGCCTTTTCTGATTCTTTCTATGCGTATTTGCGGGCAATCTTCCTTGAAGCCTCAATTGCTATTGGTAATCGGTTCTATCCCTTTCTTTCTTGCTTGCAGCTCACTCTGCCCTTGCAAGTATGTTCGAAAGCACTAGCTGAGCTACACAAAAAGAATGAACATATTCTATATTCCCTTCCCGGAATGGAGTCAAGAAAGAACATACATCAGAGTCGTCCTTCTCCCGTTGGTCTCACCTCTTTCTTGTTCGGTCAGTCTGTTTCCTCTCGATTCACCTAAAACTTCTTTTGCCACTGACGTGATACAATGAGCCATCTCATTCTACATTGAGTTAGCATCCTCACCTAACTTCCACTCCGTCTCATTAATTCTGTTTTCTTTAAACATAACTTGCTTATCCCCGTTCAAATTCCACCACCTAATCCTAGGCTCCCTTGCTCCTTCTCTTCCATCTCTTAATACTAAGATAGAGTACTCAAAATCTATGTTGGGTTGCTACACTCTCTCCGGGTATCACCTTACAATCCTTGAAATACTTCTGATCTGCTCGTCGCGTTAGGAAGAAGTCAATCTGACTAACATTATAACCACTCCTAAAAGTTCTCAAGTGTGAGTCTCTATTCCGTGTTGGCAAGTATCAAATCATACGCCATAGCAAAAAGATACTTTTCCGCGTTATCTCAAGAAAAAGGACGAAGAATTATAGAATTGTCGTGTATGTTACTTTTTGGGTGTGGGCCATTTCGAATCCCATTTCCTCCATTCCGAATGAGATAAAAAAGAAAAGGGCAGCTAGCTCGAAATCCGAGAAATCTAATACTGAGAGGCTTCAGTTCTTAGGTTATCTCCATGAGTTTCGGTCTTGCGCATTCAAGCGTAGAATAAGGCCTAAGAAGGACTTTTCCGAGGCTGGGCGTAGATGTATTGTCTCTACTCGGGGTCTAAACCCTCATTATTGTTCATCTTGGGAAGGATCGAGTAAGATTTACGGAACCTTGGACAATTTTTGGATAGGCAAAATCCCCCTACACCAAAGAAGTTTGTTGAAAACCGGGCTGGCATAAACGGCATCCCTTCGCACAGAGAACTCCCCCAGAGCACTACTCCTCGACTCCCGGACAAAGAAATAGAACGAGTGATCGGAATCTTCCTGCAGACAGAGAATTCTCGAAGAGCTTGTATTGGATCCAGATCATCCAATTGGTGTTTAGCCGCCATTGTGCCCATTCCTCTTCACTCATTCTAGTCCTTAACTACTTGCTCGATAAAAGCTATCCCAACAAAGCTTTGACAGTTACTTCTTCAAGAATCCGAACCTACTTTTCTATGGCTAAAAAGGACCCGAAATGGCGTGCTGCCATGCTGGATGAGATGGAGTCAATGAAGAAGGTTTGGGACTTAGTTTATTTACTGCCAGGGCTATTAGGTAGCTTGGTAAGGGATAGGCCGCAGGTTTGTGAAACATAGGAGTAGAGGAGTAGGCATTTGGATCGGAACTGGTAGGAAGCAATGGAATAGGTCAGTAAAATAGGACTACTAGTAAAGGCACGTTATTCGCTAAGAATAGTTTCGTGATAGGTTTTTAGAAATAGGAAATTTGATCGGCTTAACTGAGTTTATTATGGATCGTTGCCTGTTGAGTGGAAGGATTCCTAGTACCATAGGTAGACTTAAACGCAACGTTTTGTTGAACTTTTTTGGAAATAGCTTTTAAGGTCCAATTCCTTTATCTGTTGGTAATCTAACGAATCTCTCTGAAGTTCACATGGGAGAAAATTCACTACTACATACCTAACGCATCTACAAGTGTAGAAAGAACTCTTACTATTCATAACGGTCAAGTACCAGTCCTGCAACCCGCATCAACGTTCTAAGGACCACAAGATCTGATACCTGGTTCGCTGTAATTCCAATTCTCGTAATCTTTGATGAATCTCCATAATTTGAATTGCGCAACCGAGCACAACGAGCTGCCAAAGAGCTTACTTGAGCTTTGTTTCCTCCTATCCGCGGCATCCCACGATGACCACGATAAATATTACAATACGAGGACTAGGATTCCTACCAGCTAGATCAGACCCTGGGAGAGCGAATTCAATCAATAGCGTATGGCGTACGGAGCTAAATAGCGCAATCCTTTGACGAAGCAAAGAAGATTGGAACTATAGTAGCAGTTTCGGTTCCGTATCGATATCCTGTCCTCGCTTCCTACACGGCTTAACTCCAATAACGGAAATAAATTCCTACGTACGATGACTACGAGCGAGTACTACCTACTTCGGGTTCGAAGAAAGGGGTTTTCTTTTAATCCAGTTCCCCTTTCGCTTGCTTTCGCCTCGGCTTTCCATTGTATATGAGTAGTTGCGTCCCGCTTCCAACGGCTCCTTGCTGAAATCTAATTAAATTATAATTTGCACAGAATTTCACCTCGTCTAAGGAAAACGCATCACTTGTTGGCTAGCTTGGTAAGGAAAAGCGGGGCAAGGTTTTAGGAAACCAGGAAAGTTGCCTAAAGGATAGGCTTGGCAAGAAACCCATCTAATGAATATTATTTATCTTTTTTCACTTACAAAATCCATTGCTCCTCGGGAAAGGCCGGTTCAATACGAATTATCGCAATACGAGGTTGATTTAGCGGAACCGGTAGAGGCTATCTATGCTTTAGTTCCTAAAAGGGATAGTTTCAAGCAGAGCAGATTGGAGGCTATAGTTGTATAGTAGTCGCTAAGGGGAATGTGGTTCACGCCCAGAGGGGGTTCTTTTTTCTACGCGGGGAGAAGGTTGGTTGTCTAGAGCGATTAATACGCTTTTTACGTACGAAGACTACTCGCACGCTGCATTGGGAAGAAGTTGTTCGGCAAAGCACATTAGGATTCAATAGGGATAGGGGTATACGTTCATCCAACGCAAAGCAATGAAATAGAGTCCTCCCCACACCTCCCTCAAGAAAGGAATCCGCTATTCTATTATCGTACAACGTAACGGAACCTTCCTTTTGGGGCAAGGCACGGCAACACGGAAAGGACATTTCTTTTAACCAGGATTCGGTATCGGTTCTTTCCTCTAAAGCGGAACAGCTCCTATAAAAATATACTAGGGTCGGCGGTTGATACATTCAGAAAGTGCGGCTGTAGTTCTAAGGCGAAGAAAGAGCTTGGTGCTGAGGCCGAGCTTATTAGCTTGAAAAGGGGTCAGTTTGCAACAGGTGAGCGCCTTGGAAGAGTTTCAGTTGAGAATTAGTTTCTTATCCGAATAGAGCCGTGTCGTCATTGCTGGCACTTAGAATGGAAGAATAGGCGGATTCTCCGAGCCTTGGGAACTGGGCACATACCCTTCCCAACTCCTTGTAACTTGTGAACTACGATCCTACTATTGAGCTGCCTTCTGGAGGAATAGCAGCCTTCCCTTTCTCCTCTTTGGGTGTGCTAATTAAGCGGAGCTTTTACCATCTTTTCTTTCTATCGCTGCGGGAGGATTGAGAATGAAATGAAACTACCTAAATACATTAGGAACGGAACTCCCTTCCATCCTTTATCCAGATCAGGGTGGTAGAGTACGAGGCAAAGGCAATGAAATAGGGTTGGGTTGTCAAAGCAATTCAACCATTAGGAACGGCACTGCAGCCCCATTTGATTCGGCTCCTTCTTTTTGCCTTGGAAAACAGATAGGAACTGCGAGGTACTCATCCCTCACTTGCCAGATCGTCTCGCACTTCTTTTGTCACAGGCACACACGCTCTCGCGGCTCTATCACTGAGAAATCCCTTTTCGCCGGGCGGTGCGGTAAGTAAGACTAGTCGAAGGACAACTGCTGAATAGGGAGAAGATGAATTTTCCTAGGCTCTTTCTACTTTGCTCATTGGGTATAGCCGTCAGTGATCCACAGATACGGATAGCGCCCCCTTTTGGATTCCTAAAGGGATAGTTCTTTCTGGGCTGTAGAGGTCTCCCCTTTAACCTAGTACTCTTAGGAAGGCCGGGTTAACCTTCTACTAGAACTGTTCTATCTACGAAATTGGAAAGTAGGGTCAACTCGCCTTAATATATAGCCCAACTTCCTTCCAACTTGATCCGTCTTAGAGTAGCCGCCTATGGAACCGCCCCCGACTCAACAATGCACCCGATCGCGAGCCTTATATGAGTTTCGTAGTCAGCGTGCTCTTTCAAGAACGTGCCTTCTAAACTCGTTGTTCCGCTTGCAGATTGGAGTTTCCTACTGACTATCCGGGTTCTTGATACCGCCGCTACTCATCACATGTGTCCACATCGATCATGAGGAGAAAGCAATGGTTGGGAAAGCAGGGTGCTCTCGGCCCGTAAAGCTATCCCGCCCTAAGAAGGATCCCGCGCCAGTGACTCTGGCTAATCCAAATTGTCTAATATAGTGCGGGCCACTATACCCTCGAAGTAGAGCTATTTTCGATGTATGTGTCCAGTCTTCTAATATAAAGAATAAGGGATGAAGGAAGGCAAGCCATACGAGAAAAGTCGGACATTTCTTATTTCCTTCGGCCTTGTGGCAAATGTCATTTTGACACTATTTACGAAAAAATGAAATGAGTCACATGGAAAATTGAACTCGTACTTGCACTCTCTGATTGGCTCTCTATGACATGCCAACAAATGCTCCCAAGCAATCAGTTACTTCGCTATTGAGAGTACCGGGGTAACCCTATCTCAGAAAAGTAAGTCGGAGAGGAATAGCTATCCTGAAGCAGTAACTCTAAAGTATGGGCTTTTTCCACTATAAAAAATAAAGTATGGGCGTGGATGTTCTTATTTGGGCATCTTGTTTAGGTCCCGGGCCTAAAGCATTTACTAGGAACTGGGCTCAAGAGTCTGATTGCATTACTAGTTGTTCAGCCCTAAGGTACAACATGTCTGGGCTTGGAATGTATGTCACGCATGAGAGGACGCATTGGACTTTATTGGGAATCTTCTTGCCTTGCTGTACTTCACAGTAAGTACAAGATTGACAGAAGAAGGCATAGGCTCATAGGCTTAGGGGCTGATAGAGAACTGTGAGCTGTTTAGTTAGCGGAGGGACGAATACTTACTAATAGCACTATCCTAGTCGTAGGAGGGGAATGCTTTCCCGGCTAGCTAGATGTAATTCACCAGCTTTCAAAGGTTTTTGAGGTTGGAAGGGGCATTCCTATTTTATTGACTTGCTTGCTAGCTTTCCAACTGTCACTACCGAGTATACGACGTTCACAAGGTGTTGGCTTACACATCAACAGTGAGTTTTTAGGATTGATATAAGAATATCCGGAGCATTTAGTGTAAGCTGGCCTACTTATGCCTCCATTTCAGTCTCGGGTGAATATTTCCATGCTGCGAAGAGCTTTCCAAAGGTTCAGAAAGGGGTTAACAATCCCGCAAAAATGAGTTTTCTGGCCGCAGGAGCTTATTAGTGAGAAGGAATCTATCCTGGCGCTCGTACTTTACTGATTGAGAACCTTATAATGTCGAGGAGGTCTCGTTGATCACGCTAGTTATGAATCTTGTAATCTTAGGAACTTGGTATGGTTCTAATAAACCAACATCTCGTGCCAGTCTCTAGCTCAGTGACTGGTGGGAGTAGTTTGCAGAATGAGCAAAGCTTTTTAGAAGGCAGAATCTGCTATATCTTTCGTATTATCCATGTTAGAAAGTTTCTTATCTTTTTTCTGAACAAAAGTAGGAAGTTTTTCTATTGCTTTAACTGCTCTCAATTTATCTGCATGAGAGGAGCCTAAAGAGAGAGCATATGTATCAAATATTTGCACTACTGACAAATCTGTTAATTGAATGTTAGTCAAATTATCTCCAATCTCATTTGTACCCGCATTAGTAGCTGCCTCTAGTGCTCGAATCTGAGCTCGAAGCAATGCCCTTTCCTGTGTGGTGAGGAGATTTTGACCTAATTTCCATCTTAGGCTCTTCCTTACTTCAGGTTGAGGTGTGTGTGCCACTAGAGGAGAGACTACTACCTTGCCTCCCCCTTTCTTCTGTCTGAGTGTCAGACCAGGCTGAAGCAGAAGAAGTACTAGAAAAGGCCGGTGCTTGTCGAACTACTTGCACGTCGGGAACATCCGTTGCAGCGGTGCATACCTTTGGAGTAGGGAAGGCACTATCACTTTATAATCTTTATATAAAGAATTTGCTTACCCATAGCTTCTCAAGCTTTGCCCTTTAGACCATAAGAGAGAAATGGATGTGCCTAAATTATTTTATTTAATGTTAGTTCTCGCTGCGCGCCTTATTGACGAGAGTGTGGGATGAAAGAGAGGGCATTGATATAAATATTTTTTAGTTGGACCGTTGATACCCTGCCTAGCTGAATAACTGACCGATGGCAGAATGGTAAGCTTACTCGTTAACTTGCGAGGGTCGGCACTTATTTCGTATGGGGTGCAACTACAATGCTTGAGAGGTCTAGTGATCGGTCTCAAAAGTCAGGTCAAAGAGGTGCAAGAAAAATTATCCTACCTTCTCATAAGTGATGATTTTCACCGAAACCCAGCTTATCTAAAGAAGTCAGAACTCTGATAAGGTCGGCCCATATAGGGATCGTTCCAAGTATAAGAGGCAACCGTTAATACTAACCACACATCGCATGGATGGAAGCCCTTGGAATCTTACAATCCCTCATCTGTTCATTGGATTAATGGTTTGTATAGTAGTGGTAAATCGGATGGTATTGCCAAGGGAACGGCTGTAGTTCCTCAAATCCTATCCAGGGTTTCGGCTCCCTACTTCCTGTTTTCTTCTGATTCCCAAAATCAATATCTTTTTATTCCGCAAGGTATCTATGGATTTCGAGAAAGTGCTAACTTATTGAGAAAAGTCAACTATCGCTTGAACTTGCTTTGGTGATTGCTCTTCCGATGGGAATAAGGACTTCAGGCACGGGAGGGTGAAGGAAGAGACAATAACTAGGTGACTTAGCGTCACCGATCACTGTTCTATATTCACTAAGTGAACGAAATGCTGATTGCTTGCAGCACTAGCCGCCCAACTATTATACCTTGATTGGGGAGAGCAAGGCTTTGTGCCCAAAACAAACAACCTAGCTTGCACTAGCTGATAGAAATCAGGCTCCTTTCTATCTTGACTCAGCGATATCAATAGGTTATTCCCCATCTTGCACTTCTCGGAAGAAACCCTCTCTAGGACTTCCTTCTCTCACTCTCGAGGAAGCAAGCAGGGCGGGCCAGTCCTAACTGACACTGTACTATAATTGGAATTGGACAATAGCGGCTAGACGGAATGGACAATAGCATGGCAATCCTTAACTAACCGCTAAGCAGTTCGAGACATCAACAGAAGTAAATAAAAGAGATACGCGGCCCTTAACTATCATTTGCTTTGTAATACACAAGCTCGCAGGCCAGTGAAATGGGGCATACACCGGTATCGGCAGATCAACGAATTCAAACTAGCTTTTCAATCATCAAGAAAAGAAATAAGTATCCCTAGCTTTCGATCAATAAGACGGTAGAGATCTGGCTAGCGGGATTAGGCATATACTATTCACGATTAGGCAGAGCAAGGCATTCCAATCTCGATTCCAGATCAACACAAATGATAGATATACAAAAATTTCCGGATCAAGACATTCTTCCTATTAAGATATTGAATTGGGTCTTGGTCGTGGGGGAACGATGATCGATTCCGCTGGACGCAAATGTGCCGTCAGTAAACTCTCCCTTTCTTTATCGAGAGAAGGGGGGAACTTTATCACATCGAGGGTGGAGCGGTTGAAGAACAATCCATGTCGAACTCGGTTAACCCAATCCTTTCTTTTCAAATGCTTTCTTAAATTCGAAATTGCACCTATGGCCGGCCTGGTTGCCAGGGTTCTTTTGTCATCTGCACTTGAATTCATTACTTGCTTGATTATTGTTTTTCCGCTTTCCTTTGGTCTTCCAGTCTAATAGGCAACCCTCGCCTCATTGAGGAACTTTGGTCGTCTTGATCTACAATCAATCGGAGTGAGGAAACTCAAAGTACTGTACTCTGAACAAGAGTAATAGTAGACAGTGAATAAATGAGATGGGCACATCAGGTTGCACGCCTGCCCCGGCTAAGAGGTACTACCTTCTCCCATAGCACTATCCTAAAGAATCAAGAAAGCGGATAGGTGACTAGTTCCTTGTACATATCAACTATATGCTAATTAAGGATGAAAGGAGAGGAGCCAATATACATCCTAGTGAATTCGGAAATGTCTAACAAGGGACTCTTTGTGAACTTTCGATATTTATTTTTTATGTGGTTATGTTAGTCCTTATCCAGATAACTATAATGAAAAAAACCAGGTAATCTTTTGAGATGAAATAATCGATCATCATTGCAGATCTCTGTCATAGTACATTGAGGATTGATTCCGAATCTACCGTAGAGTGAAGTGAGTTCATAAGTATTTTGTATACATATGCCAAAGCATCATTACCTTCCTTCTATATCCTCTAGCTCTGTACTGACTTAAGGCATTCATCTATACTCTCCCCCCGGGGTTGGGTTGTTAAGCGAGCTATTCCTTCAATAATGCTTGATCCATCCTTTAGGGCCCCTAGAACCTTATGAATCCATGGCTCACAAGGTATTGCT